TTCTTCTGACACAGCAACGCAAATTGAATCAGTATCGAAAGGAAGTGCTAAATAATTTCTTTTTCCTTTCCTTTATCTGTTGATGTAAAATGATGCTGTATTTAATATAAAATTCTTACAATGAAAGAGATTATCATATTTCCACAATTCAATTTTAAGTGGATGGGAGATCTATAAATTTCTTTTTCATGGTTGTAGAGGCAGTTTTTGTTAGAATCCCCCCTTTTTATTTTAAGGAATTTGTTAATTGTCCAGTAACAAATATGATTCGATGAAAGAAAGTGAAAAAAGAATAAAATAATTGGAATCAATAGTTGTAATGAATTGTTGGATTGGATCTCAATCCAAATTTGGATCTAGCTACAAGGAAGAGGCTTTATTTTAAAATATCGAACGAGGAAACATAGTATTCCATAAAAATGGAATTCAAAATAATAATTCAAAAAGAGTTTCGTTTTTAAATGAAGTTACACGATCCAGTTCGTTTATTCTCGACGACTTGGTTGATAGGAATCGCGAGATGGCTAGATCTTAGAAATGATGAATCGGTTTCATTTTATATGCCTGTTACTTTCTCTTTTTTCGTGCCGTCTATAATGATAGATGAATCCAAAACTTTCAATTGGACTTATTATTTCAATTGGTATTTTTGTATATCTTCCTATGTTAGAAAAATGGAAACTTAGGTAAATACTTTAGAAACATATGTATAAAAATACCATATTTCATTTAGCCCTTTCATGCTTACTATAACCAGTTATTTCGGTTTTCTACTAGTGGCTTTAACTATAACTTCAGCTTTATTTATTGGTCTGAGCAAGATACGACTTATTTAAAATTTCTATTTGAAAGAAACAATTCAGAAAGGAAATGCTTCTGTGAGATTCTGTGTATTCTAGAGTTATTTACCATGTCAATTGTCAATTCTTGGTCATTGAGATTCACATCAATTCGGATTAATATTTAGGTATAGATATTACCGCTTTTTTTCTCCTTTTCAAAAAATTGAAATGATTGAAGTTTTTCTATTTGGAATCGTGTTAGGTCTAATTCCTATTACTTTGGCTGGATTATTCGTAACTGCATATTTACAATACAGGCGTGGCGATCAGTTGGACCTTTGATTAATTCACATTTCTTTTTTTGATTGGCCTCCTCCTTTCTTTAATCCACAGGAGGTCAAATTCTAATTGTTGTGCAAGCGACTGAATCCATTTCAGTCTAATTGAATTCATGAAGAAAAAATCACGCTCTGTAGGATTTGAACCTACGACATCGGGTTTTGGAGACCCACGTTCTACCGAACTGAACTAAGAGCGCTTTCTTATCAGAATAGAAAAGGATGTAAAGAAAAGATTTTTTTTAAACTAATCCATTTTCTTTTTATATCTATATATTCTATAGTTTCATAAAAATGAACTTCCGAGCAACGCAATTTGAATCGATCTCAGCTGATTCCTCGTTACTGCTCAACGGGGCAGTAATAGGTAGGGATGACAGGATTTGAACCCGTGACATTTTGTACCCAAAACAAACGCGCTACCAAGCTGCGCCACATCCCTTCAAATTGTTCTACAGTATAATTGTAGAGAATTCCTTTCTTGTTTTCCACATCCCTATTTCCTGCATTGAGACACACAGCTTTTCTGTCCATTTCGTCTTTTTTGGCCTCATTTAACATATTTTTACATATAATAATAAGAAAAGGAAATCTTATGGATCGTTGTACATTTCAATTGGAATTAGGGATTCCGTGTACAACTCTAAACGGCCCTTAACTACATATGCATCTAATCATATATGCATTATCTTTATGTATTACAATAAAAAAGGAGGTTTTTCAATGCGAGATCTAAAAACATATCTCTCCGTGGCCCCAGTACTAAGTACGTTATGGTTCGGGGCTTTAGCAGGTATATTGATAGAGATTAATCGTTTTTTCCCCGATGCGTTGACATTCCCCTTTTTTTCATTCTAGCTATTGACACCGGAAGGAATGAAAAAGATTAGAAATAGAATCAAATATCTGTGACTAATCCCCCCTCCCTCTTTTCTCTTTTTTCTCTTTTTTTTTTCTAATTTTTAGAATTTAGAATAAGGGACGAAAGAGAAAGAATAAAAATGGATTCAACGTCTGCGAGACTCAGGTTCAAATTCGAATTAAAAATAGAGACGTGGGGGTAGAGTAGGAAAATCGGGGTCTAGGGCAAGAATACAAGATCTTTAACTGCCCTTCGGAGTTAAATAGAATTTCGAACTCATTCTCATTGTCTTGCTTATTATTTACTATGGCTTTTATGGCTTTGCTTTGATTTAATTGATTTTGATCTTTTAGAGTTGGATTTCAAGTTAATAACTTTTATTTTTTCCTTCCTTTCTTTTTCTTCATTTCGAATCAAAATAGAAGAGTTGAGTAAATCAAAAATCCAAAGGAGGTTCATGGCCAAGAGAAAAGATGCGCGGGTAACGGTAATTTTGGAATGTACCAGTTGTATACAAAACGGTGTTAAGAAGGTATCAACGGGTATTTCCAGATATATTACTCAAAAGAACCGGCACAATACGCCCAATCGATTAGAATTGAGAAAATTCTGTCCCTATTGTTACAAACATATGATTCATGGGGAAATAAAGAAATAGATTGAACCGAGTATGTCTTATCCTTGAAAGGAGAAAAATGACATTATATAGAACACATTGAAATATAAATAGAAGATATTGCATTTAAATAAAAAGAATCCTATTTGGAGTTAAAATTACAATTAAGAAATATTTCGGGATAAGAAATAAACTAAACAAACAAACCATGGATAAATCCAAGCGACCTTTTCTTAAATCCAAGCGATCTTTTCGTAGGCGTTTGCCCCCGATTCAATCGGGGGATCGAATTGATTATAGAAACATGAGTTTAATTAGTCGATTTATTAGTGAACAGGGAAAAATATTATCTAGACGAGTAAATAGATTGACCTTGAAACAACAACGATTAATTACTATTGCTATAAAACAAGCTCGTATTTTATCTTTGTTACCTTTTCTCAATAATGAGAAACAATTTGAAAGAATCGAGTCGACCACTAGAACTACTGGTCTTAGAACCAGAAATAAATAGGCTTATTTTTTGTTCACTTCAATCAGAATTCCAATTTGAACTCAAACATGGATTGGTGTTTTATTTGACAAATCTTAGAATCCAGATTATTGTGTCGTAAAAAAAAAACGAATCGGAAAAAAAAAGATTTTTTTATTGAACGTGTTCATTCATTTTGACTACTTTAGCGCATTTCTCATAGTAATTTTGACTTCAACTCCACCCTCCCGGAGTTCATTCTCCGGGGAACCCCATTTAAATTATTTCGGTGTATTCTTTCCAATCTACTTTTTCTCTGATTTCGTTGGAAATCATATAAAGACAATTCCTATTTGATATAGCTATTTGGGCCAGTATTTTACGATTAAGAAGCAACTGCCTCTTATATAGATCATGTATTAATTTACTATAACTATAAGATACTCCCTTTTCTCGAATTACTGCGTTTATTCGAGTGATCCACAAACGACGAAAATTTCTCTTTTGCTTATCTCTATCCCGATGAGCCGAAACCAAAGCTCTTATTTTCTGTTGAGTAATAGTTCGAGTAAGTCTTGAGTGAGATCCTCGAAAACTTGATGCAAATAAACGAATTTTTGTTCTACGTTTCCGGGCTATATATCCGCGTTTAACTCTAGTCATTGAATAAATAAAATTTTGACAAATAACTAATTGATTTTTTTCTTTCAGTTATTATTTTTCCCGTCCTGGCCTATTAATAACTAATAACCAAACGGATTTTTCCAATGTATAAAATACAAATTCCAATGGCTTTGGCTACTATAACCTTCCCGACCACGATTTTTTCTTTTTTGGGGTATTTTACTGGGAAATATGAAAGAAATTGTGGGTTTCCTCGTTTCTATGGTTACTTCTTAAACGGTGAGGTCTTCTCTATACACCGGAGCCCTTACTTCATTTAATATTTCATCAATGTTATTGGTAACTTGTATAGTTCACACCACACTCTTTGGCTCTACCTATGAATTATCCAGTAACAGGTCTTTCACAATGAGACCCGCCTATACAGTAACGGTATTTAATTAGGAAAGTTAGCTGGGTAGCTGACCCTCGTAGTCCGTTCTTGACTGAGCGAGAACTTCTTTTTTTTTTAATTTTAATAAGATTTTTCCGCTTAATGGATAATCAGTTGCTACCAATGGAGAATTGTTTCTCATCTTAAATTCAGGTGATTGAATTTGCACCAACGGAAACCATAAACTTTATACACAATAGAAGGATAGATTTGCTTATTTTTAGATAGTGAATGGAGTTCCTTCTTCCATTCTATCCTATTCATTAGTACTGATCAGTCATACTGGAAGCAGTTTTCTTGCTTTTTCCTGTCAGCTCATGATCTAAACGAGTCGCACATACACCCTAGTACATGTTCCTCGACGCTGAGGACATCCCCGAAGAGCGGGGGATTTCGTGACATTTCGAATGGGCTGTCTTGTATTTCTAATAAGTTGTTTAATAGTTGGCATGTTGAGTCATATATATAATGGGCTGGTTTAGATTGATCCTAACCGGATTTTTTATTTATTTATATAGTAAACTCGGAGATAAAATATCAAATCACAGATTTGCACAAAATCCACTTTTTCATTCAACTGCTACAAGATCAACAATTCCATAAGTTTGGGCTTCTGTTGCTGACATAAAAACGTCTCTTTCCATGTCTTCAGATACAACCCATAAAGGTTTACGCGTCCTTTGTACATAAACCCTTGTGATGGTTTCGCGTAGTTTCAGCAGTTCTTCCGCTTCCAGGATAAATTCTCCCGTTTGTGCCTCATAAAAAGAACTAGCAGGTTGATGCATCATTACCCTGATAATAGAAGGTTTCTCTATCTGGTGTGATGAAAGAAACAGAAAAGAAAGATAAAGAATAATAGGAAAAAGGATAGAATTGAACAACCGTACGGGCATTATCTTTTATGCATTGCATACGGCTCTATAATCAAATTGACCCCTAACTTTTCCATTCAAGAAAGATAAAAAATAGAATCTATTAGCCCCAGATGGGTAAATGATCAAAATGCCACCCTTCTTTTTTTTTTCGGAGGAGTTCAAAAATACTATGATGGCTCCGTTGCTTTCTATTTTAAAATGGATTTTTTTTGTCTTTGATTCAGCAATCCCAAAGTTTCTTTTTGAGCCAATCAAAAAAATTTGGTTTTTTCGCACTCTTTTTTTTTATAACTTAAATATTGTTAAGAGCCCGTTAGTGTAAAAACAAACAAGTTTGTGACGCTGAATTGGACTTCCGATAGATAAGAGAAAGTCGGAAATATCTTTTATCTCATACTACTCTCTCGATACATAATCAAATCTTTTGAAAAAAAATACAAAATTTTTCATATCGAATTCGAAGTGCCATGCTATTATTACTTAATATTCATATGGCGAAGGCATAGTTTTCTTTTTTCTCTCAAATAAAAAAACTTCATTGGCGCCAAGCGTGAGGGAATGCTAGACGTTTGGTAATTTCTCCTCCAACCAGAATAAAAGATCCCATTGACGCGGCCAATCCCATGCATATTGTATGGACCTCTGGTCGTACAAATTGCATAGTATCATAAATGGCTATTCCGGGTATTATCCATCCACCAGGGGAGTTTATAAACAAATACAGATCTTTAGTCTCATCCTCGATACTGAGATATACCATAAGACCAATAAGTTGATTCGAGATCTCGCTATCAACCTCTTGGCCTAAAAAAAGTAATCTTTCTCGATAAAGTCGGTTGAGTAGGGTAAAATTGTATTCCTTAGGAACCGTACATGCACCTTTTGATGCATACGGTTCAAAAAAATTGCGAAGAAAAGAATCAATGTATAGATTCCAGTCCTCTTTCTTTTTCGGGTTTTTCTAATTTTTTAATGAAAGGGCTTTTTCTTCGATTTTTCAATAAAGATGAATTTTGATTTCTTCTTTGATAATATAAAAAAAGGGTAAATAAACTTATCGAATTAACTTCTCATTGATGTATTCTTTCATCGAAATTCAATCCCAATTACGATGGTATTTTCTTGTTCCTGAATGGGTCTCTTTCATCTTTTTAGGTTTATGCTCTACTCCGGGTAAAGATTCGCCCGATTTTGATTTGCACATATAGGACAAATCTTCCCATCACCATTTCTTTTTGTTATGACTTTACAAATAATCATTTATGATACACATAGTAATCATAGATATATTACCAATTGGGTTTTTTTTTAAACGGAGCCTGGATACTTCATTTTTTTCGTCCAGCCAAAGCCAACCATAAATTATTCTAATTGATATAATTCTATGAATTCCCCCAAATAATGCATTTAATTGCATTTCACGCTCCAATTTTTCGATAATTCAATTTCTCTTTCTTGGGCGAAACAGAGGATATCTCGGTCGGGGGAGAGAATGGGGAAATCCCATATGACCCAAGATATCTGACAAGTCGCACTATACGTCAACCCAAGATGCATCTTCCTCTCCAGGACTTCGGAAAGGTACTTTTGGAACACCAATAGGCATGGATTGAAAGAAAAAAGAACTAAATACTATATTTCACTTTGATGTGGAAACGTAACAATATGGTTTTATTGTCTTTATTTTTCTTGTCTTTATAATATTGGCTTTATCATATTTATTTTATCCATAGATTAGAAAAATTTAGAAAGAAAGACAAAATAAATAAAGGAAATTTTTTACGAATAGATCCTTCTAATGATAAATGAAGGATGGACAAATTTTCTCATAGAAAATGGTATCAATCCACCATTGCATATTGGTACTTATCGAATATAGAATAAATCTGTTTCTCTTTGTTCTTACGAACAGAATTCTTCCATTATTACGAATAGAATATAGAATCAATATTAACCTAACCCTTGTTAGGAAAAAATCCCCTGAACAGGGGAAGTCTATAGGATAATCATAGTATAATTTTTTCCAATGCAATAAAGTTACGTAGTGTCTATTTTTCTTCGATAAAGGGGTATTTTCCATGGGTTTGCCTTGGTATCGTGTTCATACCGTTGTATTGAATGATCCCGGCCGGTTGCTTTCCGTTCATATAATGCATACAGCTCTGGTTGCTGGTTGGGCGGGCTCGATGGCTCTGTATGAATTAGCAGTTTTTGATCCTTCTGACCCTATTCTTGATCCAATGTGGAGACAGGGTATGTTCGTTATACCCTTCATGACTCGTTTAGGAATAACCAATTCATGGGGGGGTTGGAGTATCACAGGAGGAACTGTAACGAATCCGGGGATTTGGAGTTACGAAGGTGTAGCTGGGGCGCATATTGTGTTTTCTGGCTTATGCTTTTTGGCAGCTATCTGGCATTGGGTCTATTGGGATCTAGAAATATTTTCTGATGAACGTACAGGAAAACCCTCTTTGGATTTGCCCAAGATCTTT